TTTATTCGAAACGCCTCGTGATCTTCAACCAATTATGTGCTTCAATATAATTACCTGGAGTAAGCGCTATAGCTTGTTTCCAATACTCAGCAGCTTGATCGGACCAAGCCTCCGCAATTTCAGAATCACCCTGCAGAATGGCCTGTTCTCCCCGGTTGGAATAGGTGGGTCAATTCCTTCCCTTAGAACCGTACTTGAGAGTTTCCTACCTCATACGGCTCAGCAATCGATTCTTTTTGCGGTCTCATCTTAATTAACCCTATGCTAACTGAATTAGATTTATGATAAATCTATCCCATTTTCGTGGGTTAACCAGAAGAAGTTAATTACATAAGTTTCAAATTCTAATTTTGATCAATTCAATAATTAGTTTTAGCTTTTCTCCCACCTTCAGAAAAATGAAGCATAGATATCCCCTATATCGTTATCATTTTCTGAAAGGTAACTATCTCGGTTTCATATATGAAATTTATATAGAATCTTTGAAAAAGACTTTCTTCCATAAGAAAAAAGAACTTACTATCTTTGGGATCTGATGCTACACCGCTGCTCAATACTTTAGTGGATCAACTCTATTACATAAGTTGATTCCTAACTTTATATCCCATATCATGAATAAGTAAGCAGTTCTTAACTGTATCGACCCAAAAGCTCGCTAATTGATCTTTACGGTGCTTTCTTTATCAATTTGATCCTTTATCCATAGAGTATAGTATGTAGGCCGTACTTATTTCTTCCTATTTTTTTTGTTATCATGAAGTTTGTTTCCTTGCTACAGCTGATAAAAATCGTTGTTTTGGACGATGCATATGTAGAAAGCCTATTTATTTTTTTCTAGTATTGACTAGCCAATTTGATCTTTTTTTCCTTCTTTCTATAGTGGAGATAGTCGCACGTAATGACAGATCACGGCCATATTATTAAAAGCTTGTGGTAAGAATGGGTTTCGTTCTAGTGCCCGGAAATAATATTCCAAAGCCTTTGTATGCTCTCCGTTGCTTGTGTGTATAAGTCCTATGTTATAGAGTATATAACTTCGATCATAGGGATCAATTTCTAGTCGCGTAGCTTCATAATAATTCTGTAAAGCTTCCGCATAATTTCCTTCCGATTGAGCCGACATCCGTTACGGTCGTTCATTTTATTCAAAAAATCTCCGTTCCAGAACCGTACGTGAGATTTTCATCTCATACGGCTCCTCCCTTCTGTGCATAGTACTAAGGGGAATAAGCCGTGGAATCCAAAATTCCCTATTCTTATTATGAACTGACAGGAGCTGGTATTTTTACAAGAAATCTCTAGCCAGCCTTCCCGCAAGAGGTTTTTTCTTAACACCAATCGTATTAGTGCTAGATAGAAATGGTAACTCCAACGATTTCTTTGTCCTCAACGCCCATTATTTCCAGGAATTAGTCACTTCAACGATCTTTGATGGTTATATGGGTATCCAAAGTACGAACGAGATGGATGTTTGTTGTCCCAACCATTCTTGTTAGTCCCGATACCAATAAGGAAAAGGGTAATTTATAACAAAGTTTTCGTATTGTTGATTCCTAGTGTAGTGCTTCTTCCCCTATGCCGCCTATTGGTACTAGTGGAGTAGGATTGACCCGCAGAACCCATAGGTGTAACCTTTCGTTCAATACTAAAATCGACAATTAAAGTATCTGAGGCCGAATCAATCGAGGATACACGACAGAAGGAATTGTTCTATCTCCAAACTTTACCTTCACTAAGCGTAGCTTTATTTCAATAATTTGGTTCTTTCTATTTCGAATCACGTCTTTTCTCGTAAGACTGAAGTGAGGGCTAAAAAAAAACAAGAAAAAAGAATCAAATCACACCATCTCTGTAATAGGTAAATGCCTTTTTTTCTCCCGAAGTTGTCGGAATTAGTCGTAATAAAATATTGGCTATAATTGAAGAGGTCTTATCAATAAAATTTCCATTTGTCCGAGATCTAGGCATAATTAGCAATCCATTCTACAATTCTTCTCATTACCCCCTCGGCTCGGGGAAAATTATCCCACAAACAAAGGAATTGTACAGTACAAAATAACATAAAAACAGAAAAATTCGAAAAAGATGTGTACCTTCCGCTCAAATTGTACCCTTTTCGGACAAAAATAGATAGGAGACTTTTGATAGAATCAGAGCCAATTTCATATAAATTTCGTAGTATATAAATGAACGGAACTATTACTATTTCATCTAAGTTGAATAACCAAGCACTTTATTTTACTATGGATTCTTATAACTCGAGAAATTTTTATTTGGTTATGATCCAAGGAGGAAAAGGGATGGAATAATCATTATACAATCGAAATCAAATAGAAAAATCCACGGTACGATTCATGAATTTGTAATAGATCTATGGGATAGATGATAAGAGAAGTTGTTGTTGATAAATATGAAATTTGAAAAACATTTTTTATTCTTATGGAACCCCGGTCGTGCCGGTACTGCAATAAAATAACTCGCTATTCACTCGGTTTCTGGT